TAACGTTTTTGATGAACCAATCCAATGAATACACCCGTAACAAGTCCCTATATGATTTCTGGTGGAATCGGAAAGCACTAAGTACAAGCAAGATACACAGTTGCCCCTTGGAAGTCTCAAGGGAATGTGACTAATGGAATATGTAGGAATAGTAAGACCTATTGTTGCCTTTCATAAACAAAAAGCAGAAAAAAAAAATATACCATCAAGATATATAACTATCTATCACATACTCCTAATTTCCCATCTAAGCCTTACTGTCTCTACTTCTGTGAAATGTGAAACAATTGGAAGACACCCTATTACATTCTTGGTGGGGTTACCCCAACGGAAGCACTTTTTTCCACTTTTATTCTATAAAAGCCAATCACCCATACAATATTAATTGAAAACCTGAGCACTCAGAGACTCTCATGAGTTTGTATGGATACAAAGTATCTTCAGTTCTTTCCACAACTCCTAATTGGATTCCCCACCAGCCTACCCAATCTACTTCAAGACTCAGTCAGTAAACACTAGTAGGGTAAGGTAATTAGGAAGTTTTTATAGTCCTTCCTATAACCCCTTCTTGGATCCTAGGAGCAAGGATTTACAGTCTCTTAGGAACCTTCCTTTGGATACACGGATTTATGGTCCCTGACTTTCGTAGTTCTGAATCTCACAATTGAATCTTACTATGGATTTGATTCGATTGATAAATCAAATCAATGGCCTGAACGCATCAGGAATCCGTAATTAAGTGAGTATTTCTTTATTTATATTGGTAATTCATATTGGTATGGTACAGGTTTGGGTCACACCCCGATTTTTGAAGAAATAATTGAAAGTCAACCCCCCGATTCTTAAAATTGGGTATCGACAGTCCCCGCCCCTTACCTCTGCTTCTGCCAGGCAAGAATTTTGTGAGTTCTATTAGTTTAGTAGGGTAAGAAATTCCGAGTCTTTTGTTAATCAGGCGACACCCGGATTTGAACTGGGGAGAAAGGATTTGCAGTCCCCCGCCTTACCACTCGGCCATGCCGCCAAAACGATACAAAATAGATATAGATGGAAATATTCTGGGGAATTGCTGAACCATTTCTTTTTTTTGATTGGATCCTGTTGTTCTCTTAGATTGATTGTATTTCAAAACACACAACACCTAAATAAAAGCTTTCCCCCCCTTTTCTATTGAAAGAGAAAAATGGATTTCCAGTCACAGAATCCAAAATTCAGAGCAAACTGGAAGCATTAATGACTGTGAATTCATGAATGGTTCTTGGATTTTGATCTCCAATTTGGTTTCCTTAATGACATAAGGAGATCCAATTGATATACGACTAATCAGTCTCAATTCTTTTCCATAATTAATCCTTTTCAATTTCAATTATAACAACAATTATGTGTATATGTAAACCCCAGAACAGAAATTCTTACACGGATACCTAGTCAGGTATCTTATCTACATATTCCTATTAGGAAATCGTCGTGCTTGCATTTTTCATTGAATATATTGAATATAAAATCGAAATTTGGATATAGCACGACCTATGTTGCCTCAAGGGAACTTCGATAAAAGATGGGATATACGGATAGCTAGATAGTTATATCTGCATGTACTTAATAAATATGACTTCTCTTACGCACTTCAATCGTATTCTACTAATTAACAAATGGGTAGAAATATCTTTTCTCTCTGCGAATCATTTTTTGAACAACGGAATCGATGAAATAAATTAAGTGCTAAAATCAAAGTCAACTCTAGACGGTTCCTGATTATTCTGTCTTTATCTCACTCATAGAGAACAGATTCAATTCCGAATCCATTTATGGTACCCAATCTGATCGTAATATCATAAGGTAGAAATTGGATCTATTTTGATATTCTATACAAGACTCCATAAGTCTAAGTGGCAGAATTTTGTTTCCAGGAATGTTTTATCAATTCATTTCCATTTGTATCTGTCGCAAATTCAAATTTGAGTCACATTTTTTTTTATTCCTCCGTTCATACGTATTTAGTACATATATATATGTATATGGGGTTGGATAAAATTTCATGTTGTTCAAATGAGCAAAATATACATTCCATCGTTGCTAGATCAATCTATATGGTTCAACGAAGAGTGAGCCAATAGTTGGATTTTTTCGATAAACGGAAAACTTAAGATGTTCCGGGATGGAAATGAGGGAATGTATACAATACCAGGGTTTAGTCAGATACAATTTGACGGATTTTGTAGGTTCATTGATCAAGGCTTGATGGAAGAACTTCATAAGTTTCCAAAAATTGAAGATACAGACCAAGAAATTGAATTTCAATTATTTGTGGCAACATATCAATTGGCAGAGCCCTTGATAAAAGAAAGAGATGCTGTGTATGAATCACTCACATACTCTTCTGAATTATATGTATCCGCGGGATTAATTTGGAAAACCGGTAGAGATATGCAAGAACAAACCGTATTTATTGGAAATATTCCTCTAATGAATTCCCTGGGAACCTCTCTAGTAAGTGGAA